CAAGCAATAAGAGGATCTCTATTAGTAACCCAATCTTTTCTTAGAAAATATATTCTATTCCCTTCAGTGATAATAGCTAAAAATATAGCCCGTATGTTATTATTTCAATTTCCCGAGTGGTCTGAGGACTTAAAAGATTGGAATAGAGAAATGCATGTTAAATGCACCTATAATGGTGTTCAATTATCAGAAACCGAATTTCCAAAAAATTGGTTGACAGACGGTATTCAGATAAAGATCCTATTTCCTTTTTACCTTAAACCTTGGCACAGATCTAAGGTGCCACCCCCCCAGAAAGATCCGCTGAGAAATAAAGAGAAAAAAAACGATTTTTGTTTTTTAACAGTTTGGGGAATGGAAACTGAAGTTCCTTTTGGTTCTCCCAGAAAACAACGTTCATTTTTTGAACCCATTTTTAAAGAACTCAGAAAAAAAATTAAAAAATTACAAAAGAATCCTTTTTTAGTTATACAGGTTTTAAAAGAAAGAATAAATCTTTTTTTAAACCTTTCAAAAGAAAGAAAAAAATCGGTCATGAAAACCATTCTATTTTTAAAAGGAATAATAAAAGAACTTTCCAAAAGAAACCCAATTCAATTATTTGGATTAAGAAAAATAGATGAATTGAGTGAAACTAAAAAAGAAAAAAATGGGGTAATCAGTAATGGGATGATTAATGAATCGTCCATTCAAATTCGATTTATGGATTTGACAGATTCTTCATTGACAGAAAAAAAAATGAAAGATCTGGATGATAGAACCAGCACAATCAGGAATCAAATAGAAAAAATTACAAAAGATAAGAAAAAAGGATTTTTAACTCCGGAAATCAATATAAATATTAGTTCTAATAAAATTAGTTATCCTACTAAACTATTAGCATCAATAAAAAATATTTGGCAGAAATTAAAGAAATTCAAAAGAATAAATGTTCGATTAATCCGTAAATCATATTCTTTTTTCAAATTTTTAATTGAAAGGATATACATAGATATACTTATCTGTATCATTAATAGTCCGAGGATCACTACACAACTCTTTTTTGATAATTCAACAAAAATGATCGATAAATACATTTACAATAATGAAACAAATAAAGAAAAAATAGCTAAAACAAATAAAAATACAATTCGTTTTATTTGGACTAAAAAAAAATCAATTTCTGATATTAGTAATAAAAATGCAAAGATTTTATTATCCTCCTTCTCACAAGCATATGTATTTTACCAATTATATCAAACGCAATTTTGTAATTTGTATAAGTTAAGATATGTCCTTCAATATCACGGAACATCTTTTTTTCTTAAGAATGAAATAAAGGATTATTTTGAAACACAAGGAATTTTTTATCCTGAATTAAAACATAAAAATATTTTGAATTCGGAAATGATTCAATGGAAAAACTGGTTAAGGGGTCATTATCAATATGATTTATCTCCGATTAGATGGTATCGATTAGTACCACACAAATGGCGAAATAGATTCAATCAAACACGTATAGTGCAAAATAAAGATTTAAACAAAAGGCATTCCGATGAAAAAGATCGATTAATATTAACTAATTTCAAAAAATTAAATGATTTTGAATTAAATTCATTATCAAATTCAAAATATAACCTTCAAAAATACTATGGATATGAGCTTTTCTCATATAAATCGATTAATTATGAAAATAAGAAGGATTCACATATTTATATATCACCATTACGTTTAAATAATAAACAAGAGATCTCTTATAATTACAACAAGATATATAAAAAAGGTAAATTAATTAATATGCCAGGAGGTATTATCCCTATTAATTTAGAAGATGATGATATTCTAAATCTAGATAAATTTACAGATAGAAAATATTTGGATTGGAGAATTTTCGATTTTTGTCTTCGAAATAAAGTCAATATTGAGTCCTGGATTGATATCGATACCAATGGTAATAAAAATACTAAGACTGGGTTTAATAATTATCAAATAATTGATAAAATGGATCAAAAAGGTCTTTTTTTTCTTAAAATTTCCCAAAATGGAGGAATTATGGCATCCAACAAAAAAAAAGATCTTTTTGATTGGATGGCAATGAATGAAGAAATACTAAGTCGTCCCATATCAAATCTAAACCTTTGGTTCTTTCCAGAATTTGTGATCCTTTATAATACATATATTATGAAACCGTGGATCATACCAATCCAACTACTTCTTTTAAATTTTAATGAAAATGTTAGTGAAAATAAAAACATCACTAGAAAGAGCAAAAGGGATCTTTTTCTATTTTCGAATGAAAAAAAATCGATTGAATTAGAGAATCGAAATCAAGAAGAAAAAGAATCCGCAATTCGAGATAATCTTGAATCAGATGCACAAAATCAAGCGAATCTTGGATCACTTTTCTCAAACCAAGAAAAAGATATTGGAGAAGATTATGCAAGCTCCGATATGAAAAAACGTAGAAAGAAAAAAGAATATAAGAGCAACACGGAAGTAGAACTTGATTTTTTCCTAAAAAGGTATTTACGTTTTCAATTGAGATGGGATGATTCTTTAAATCAAAGAATGATCAATAATATCAAAATATATTGTCTCCTACTTAGACTAATAAATCCAAGAGAAATTACTATATCCTCTATTCAAAGGGGAGAAATGAGTTTAGATATTTTGATTATTCAAAAGGATTTAACTCTTACAGAATTAATGAAAAAGGGTATATTAATTATCGAACCAATTCGTTTGTCTATAAAAAATGATGGACAATTGATTATGTATCAAAGTCTAAATATTTCATTGTTTCATAAGAGTAAGCCCAAAATTAATCAAATATACCGAGAAAAAAGCTATGTTGCTAAGATTAATTTGGATAAATCCATTGCAAGACATCAAAAAATGGCTGAAAATAGATACAAAAATGATTATGATTTGTTGTTTGTTCCCGAAAAGGTTTTATCCACTAAAAGACGTAGAGAATTAAGAATTCTAATTTGTTTCAATTCGAGGAAGAGAAATGGTATTCATAAAAATCCAGTATTTTGCAACAACGTAAAAAACTGGGGTGAATTTTTGGATAAAAGAAAACATTTTGATAAAAAGAAACTAATTAAATTAAAATTCTTTCTTTGGCCTAATTATCGATTAGAAGATTTATCGTGTATGAATCGATATTGGTTTGATACCAATAATGGGGGCCGCTTCAATATGATAAGGATACATATGTATCCACGATTGCAAATTTGTTAATTATGCGTTTTTCATATATATTCTGTACCATATATGTATGGTATATGAAAAAAGGAGTTGCACCTATGTATTGTCTTACCTTCCAGTCTGATACATGAATACTAATTCAATGCATTTATCAATATCCAATAGATCTATAAATGATTAACGGAATCTTCTTCTTTTTTCTTTTTTTATTTATTATTAGATTTCGATCCAAAATTTTTTCTCTTTTCTAAATGTAGAAATATATCACCCTTTCCTATTCCTATACGAATAAAATTGAAAAGAAAATTGGATTGATTCATTTTATTTGATAAAATTAGGAGTTCATAAAGAAATTAAGATTATTGTGTATACCAAATTAAAATGACTAGCATTATTCTTACTGATCAGTAAAATCCATTAAAAAAAAAGAGGATAGAAAATCCGTTTTATGGTAAAAAATTCATTCATCTCAGTTATTTCACAAGAAGAAAAAGAAGAAAACAGGGGGTCCATTGAATTTCAAGTATTTCGTTTCACCAATAAGATACGAAGACTGACTTCACATTTGGAATTGCACCGAAAAGATTATTTATCTCAGAGAGGTTTACGTAAAATCCTGGGAAAACGCCAACGACTGCTGTCTTATTTGTCAAAGAAAAATAGAATACGTTATAAAGAATTAATTAGTCAGCTGGATATTCGGGAGTCAAAAACTCGTTAAGTGAAAAAGGAATTTGAATTATTTGATTTTTTTATTCGATCTTGAATTTTAATGAACTTCTTTTCATTTTCAGCAATTCATGAAAGAATGAATCGAGGAATAACCTATGAATGTAACAACTACAAGAAAAGACCTCATGATAGTCAATATGGGACCTCACCACCCATCAATGCATGGTGTTCTTCGGCTCATCCTTACTCTAGATGGTGAAGATGTTATTGATTGTGAACCAATATTAGGTTATTTACACAGAGGAATGGAAAAAATTGCGGAAAATCGAACAGTTATACAATATCTACCTTATGTAACACGTTGGGATTATTTAGCTACTATGTTCACAGAAGCAATAACCGTAAATGGACCAGAACAGTTGGGAAATATTCAAGTACCTAAAAGAGCCAGTTATATCCGAGTAATTATGTTAGAGTTGAGTCGTATAGCTTCTCATCTGTTATGGCTTGGCCCCTTTATGGCAGATATTGGTGCACAGACTCCTTTTTTCTATATTTTCAGAGAAAGAGAATTAGTATATGATCTATTCGAAGCTGCCACCGGTATGAGAATGATGCATAATTATTTTCGTATCGGAGGAGTAGCGGCCGATCTACCTTATGGATGGATAGATAAATGTTTGGATTTCTGTGATTATTTTTTAACAGCGGTTTCTGAATATCAAAAACTTATTACGCGAAATCCTATTTTTTTAGAACGAGTTGAGGGAGTAGGCATTATTGGTCCAGAAGAAGCAATAAATTGGGGTTTATCGGGACCAATGCTACGAGCTTCCGGAATCCAATGGGATCTTCGTAAAGTTGATCATTATGAATGTTACGACGAATTGGATTGGGAAATCCATTGGCAAAAAGAAGGAGATTCATTAGCTCGCTATTTAGTCCGAATCGGTGAAATGAGGGAATCTATAAAAATTATTCAACAAGCTCTGGAAGGAATTCCAGGGGGGCCCTATGAGAATTTAGAAACCCGGTGCTTTGCTAGAGAAAGGGATCCGGAATGGAATGATTTTGAATATCGATTCATTAGTAAAAAACCTTCTCCTACTTTTGAATTGCCGAAGCAAGAACTTTATGTAAGAGTTGAAGCCCCAAAGGGAGAATTGGGAATTTTTTTAATAGGAGATCAGAGTGGTTTTCCTTGGAGGTGGAAAATTCGTCCACCTGGTTTTATCAATTTGCAAATTCTTCCTCAGTTAGTTAAAAGAATGAAATTGGCCGATATTATGACAATACTAGGTAGCATAGATATCATTATGGGAGAAGTTGATCGTTAAAATGATAATTGATACAACAGAAGTACAAGATCTAAATTCTTTTTCTAGATTGGAATCTTTAAAAGAAGTCTATGGAATCATAGGGATGTTTTTACCTATTTTGACTCTTGTATTGGGAATCACAATAGGTGTACTCGTAATTGTGTGGTTAGAAAGAGAAATATCCGCAGGAATACAACAACGTATTGGTCCCGAATACGCCGGTCCTTTGGGAATTCTTCAAGCTTTAGCAGATGGGACAAAACTTATTTTCAAAGAGAATCTTTTTCCATCTCGAGGAGATACTCGTTTATTCAGTATAGGACCATCCATAGCAGTTATATCCATTTTACTAAGTTATTCAGTAATTCCTTTTAGTTATCACCTTGTTTTATCTGATCTCAATATCGGTGTTTTTTTATGGATTGCCATTTCCAGTATTGCTCCCATTGGACTTCTTATGTCAGGATATGGATCAAATAATAAATATTCTTTTTTAGGTGGTCTACGAGCCGCTGCTCAATCGATTAGTTATGAAATACCATTAACTCTTTGTGTGTTATCAATATCTCTACGTGCGATTCGTTAAAACAGAAACTTTTCTTTATTCCTTTTTTTATTCATCATTCAGTTTGATGACCTAAATCAGATAGTTTTGATGACCTAAATCAGATAGTTGTATGAGTGAAAGAAAACAGCTTAGAAATTAGCAGTAAAAAAATGGAGTCTCATTTCCTACGTACAAGAAAAAAAAAAGTAAATAGAAGCAAGACTTTTACCCCAAGATTGGTTGATTAGTCATCCTGGCTTGAAGCGGGCTCAACTCAAAAGATCAACCGTATAGAGTTTTCACTATGGTTTCTATGTATTACCATAACGGGTGATTGAGCAAAAATCAGTGGATGGTTAGGAACACCAAAATACATAAAGGATTAGTAATGGAGATTTTTTATGTAAATTATCCAAAAAGAATTTTTACATAAGATAAAAAGAATAATAATTGGGACTTTAAGTTAGTAGAAATGATCAAGTAGTACTACCCACAATTCCGATTCAGAGTATGCTCCTATCCACAGATTCAAAAATGACTATCAGGAACGAAATAATCCTTTTTTTGAAACCCCCCTTTTTCAGAAAGAAGAATAGGAACGAAAAAAAAAAAAGATCTTTTTCTTCTTTCCTATATTCATAGGGATAAAGATCTTTTTCTTATTTCCTATATTCATAGGGATAACGTGGTATTTTTCAGGAACTAATGTATAATTTTTTTTTTCGTAATCAAAAAGAATGGGTTGAAATATCTATTAATATTTCTAGAAAGAGTATTTTATTGAAGGATTAAGTTATTACTCAACAAAGAAAAATTCAAATTATTAAAGGATGAGATCAATTCAGAAGTGCTTTTTTAATTATTATAGCAGACAGAATTCCATTGGTCTAATTCAGGACCTTCCGATAGGTTTTGACTCTATCTATATAGAATATATATTTAATTTCCAATCGATATCGATATATAGTATTATACTACAAACATATCAATATAAATAATATCAATTCGGTCCTTAGATTTATTGATGGCCCTCGAGGAGCCGTATGAGGTGAAAATCTCACGTACGGTTCTGAAATAGCGATGGGAACAGTGATGTTATCATCGACTATGATTATCTAACAGTTCAAGTACAGTTGATATAGTTGAGGCCCAGTCCAAATATGGTTTTTGGGGATGGAATTTGTGGCGTCAACCTATAGGGTTTTTCATTTTTCTAATTTCTTCCCTAGCAGAATGTGAGAGATTACCTTTCGATTTACCAGAAGCAGAGGAAGAATTAGTAGCAGGTTATCAAACCGAATATTCGGGTATCAAATTTGGGTTATTTTATGTTGCTTCCTATCTAAATCTATTAGTTTCTTCGTTATTTGTAACAGTTCTTTACTTAGGGGGTTGGAATATCTCTATTCCTTACATATTCGTTCCTGAGATATTTGAAATAAATAAAGTAGGTAGAGTCTTTGGAACGACAATTGGTATTTTTATTACATTAGCGAAAACTTATTTGTTCTTGTTTATTTCTATCACAACAAGATGGACTTTACCTAGACTAAGAATAGACCAATTATTAAATCTTGGATGGAAATTTCTTTTACCCATTTCTCTCGGTAATCTATTATTAACAACTTCTTTCCAACTCCTTTCATTGTAAAGGAAAGAAAAAGGATTAGGATATTCTCGATTTACGACTTCTCTCAAATATCAAACAAGAGAAAGAAACAAACAAGAGAAAGAAACAAACATAAAATTATTCATAGATCTTTACGATAT